CGGTGTGCAATTATCAGAAACAGAATTTCCGAAAGACTGGTTAACGGACGGTATTCAGATAAAGATCCTATTTCCTTTCTGTCTAAAACCTTGGCACAGATCCAAGCTACGATCCCATCATAGAGATCCAATGAAAAAGAAAGGAAAAAAGGTCAATTTTTGTTTTTTAACAATCTGGGGAATGGAAACCGAACTACCTTTTGGTTCTCCCCGAAAACGACCTTCCTTTTTTGGACCCATTTATAAAGAACTCAAAAATAAAATTAGAAAAGCGAAAAAAAAATGTTTTCTAGTTCTAAGAGTTTTCAAAGAAAAAACAAAATGGTTTCTAAGGGTCTCAAAAGAAAAAACAAGATGGATTATCAAAATAGTTCTATTTATAAAAAGAATAATAAAAGAGTTTTCAAAAGTAAACCCAATTTTTTTATTTGGATTGAAGAAAGTATATGAACCGAATGAAAATGGAAAATATTCCATAACCCTAATGAATAATAAGATTGTTCCTGAATCGACCATCCAAATCAGATCCATGGATTGGACAAATTATTCACTGACAGAAAAAAAAATGAAGGATCTGTCTAATAGGACAACCCTAATCAGAAATCAAATGGAAAGGGTCACAAAAGACAAAAGAAAAATATTTCTAACTCAAGATATGAATATTCGTCCTAACGATACAAGTTGTGTTGATAAAAGATCGGAATCGCATAAACATATTTGGAAGATATCAAAAAGAAGAAGTGAGATATTCATATTCATACGCAAATGGCACTATTTTATGAAATTTTTCAGTGAAAGAATATACATAGATATCTTTCTATGTACCATTAACATTCCCAGAGTCAATGCACAACTTTTCCTTGAATCAACAAAAAAGATTATCAATAAATACATTTACAATGATGAAAAAAATAAAGAAGAGATTGATGAAACAAATCAAAACACAATTCACTTTATTTCGACTATCAAAAAGTCGCTTTCTAATATTAGTAATAAGAAATCAAAGATTTGTTGTGACCTATATTCCTTGTCCCAAGCATCTGTATTTTACAAATTATCACAAATCCAAGTTACTAACAAGTCTCTCTTGAGATCTTTACTTCAGTATCGAGAAGCATATCTTCTTCTTAAGGATAGAATAAGGAATTACTTTGGAACACGAAGAATATTTGACTCCAAATCAAGGCATAAAAAACTTCCGAATTCTGGAATAAATGAATGGAAAAACTGGTTAAGGAGTCATTATCAATACAATTTATCTCAGACTCGATGGTCCAGATTAGTACCGCAAAAGTGGCGAAATAGGGTCAATGAATGTCGTACAATTCAAAATAAAGACTCAAAAAAGAATTCATATGAAAAAGACCAATTCATTCATTACGAGAAACAAAATGATTATGCAGTGAACTTATTGCCGAGTCAAAAAGGAAAATTGAAAAAACACTACAGATATGATCTATTTTCATATAAATATATTAATTATGGGGATAGGAAAGACTCATATATTTATCGATCCCCATTACAAGTAAATGAGGACCGAAAGATTCCATATAATTACAACAGACCTAAAACCGAATCATTTTATGTACCGGGGGGTACATCTATTAGTGATTATCTAGGAGAAGAGTATATTACTGATACGGGTAAAAATACAGATAGAAAATATTTGGAGTGGAAAATTTTCAATTTTTGTCTTAAAAAGAATATCGATATTGAGGCCTGGACCGATATGGATACCGGAACCAACATTAATAAAATTACTAAGACTGGGACTAATTATTATCAAATGATTGATAAGAAAGATCTTTTCTATCTCACGATTCATCAAGAAATCAACCCATCCAATCAAAAAAAAAACTTTTTGGATTGGATGGGAATGGATGAAAAAATGGTATATCGTCCCATATCAAACCTGGAATCTTGGTTCTTCTCAGAATTTGTGCCACTTTATGATGCATATAAGATTAAACCATGGGTTATACCAATCAAATTACTTCTTTTCATTTTTAATGAAAATAAAAACATTAATAAAAATGAAAACATTAGTGAAAATAAAAAAAGGGATCTTCGTATATCATCTAATCAAAAAGAATATCTTGAATTAGAGAATCGAAATCAAAAGGAACAGCTTGTCCAAGGAAATCTTGGCTCAGACGCACGAAACCGACAAAAAGATGTTGAAAAGGATTACACAGAATCAGATATTAAAAAACGTGGAAAGAAAAGACAACCCAAGAGTAACAAGGAAGCGGAACTAGAGTTCTTCCTGAAAAGATATTTGCTTTTTCAATTGAGATGGGATGGTCCTTTGAATCAAAGAATGATCAATAATGTTAAGGTATATTGTTTTCTGCTTAGACTGAGAAATCCAAAGGAAATTGCTATATCCTCTATTCAAAGAGGAGAAATGCACCTGGATGTAATGTTGATCCAGAAGGATCTAACTCTTACAGAATTGATAAAAAGGGGACTATTTATTATCGAACCGGCGCGTCTTTCTATAAAATGGGATGGACAATTTATTATGTATCAAACTATAGGTATTTCATTGGTCCATAACAGTAAGTGCCAAACTAATGGAAGATACCGAGAAAAAAGATATGTTGATGAGAATTATTTCGACGGATCCATTGCACAACATAGAAAGATGCTTGTGAATGGAGACGAAAATCATTATGATTTGCTTGTTCCTGAAAATATTCTATCTCCTAGGCGTCGTAGAGAATTTAGAATTCTAATTTGTTTCAATTCCGGAAATAGGAATGTTATGGATAGAAATCCAGTATTTTTCAATGACAACAATGTAAGGAACTGTGGGCCATTTTTGGATGAGGACAAGCATATTGATACAGATATAAATAAATTCAATCAATTCAAATTGTTTCTTTGGCCCAATTATCAATTAGAGGATTTAGCTTGTATGAATCGATACTGGTTTGATACCAATGATGGCAGTCGTTTCAGCATGTCAAGGATACATATGTATCCACGATTCAGAATTCGTTGATGGTTGGTACATTTCCTATATATCGCGTATCATATCCGGTATATGAAGGTAGACAGATGTACACACACGCTGTGTCACATTCTGATACATGATACCAATTCAATGACGTATCAATTGAATCTAGGAATGAATCGGCAGAATCTTCTTAGATCAAAATCATTTTCTTTTGTGGGTGTAGAAATTTTTTTTTTTTCTATCGAATCCTAAATTTTATTTATTAATTTGATTTGATAGAAAAAAAAAAAAAAAAGTAGTATATGAATAAATCCAGATCCAGATTATTGTGTGTATCAGATCGAAATGACTGGCATTATTATTATTCCTGATCGGTAAAATCCATATCTGTGGAAAAGAAAAAAAAAAAGAGAGAGAGAGAGAAGAATTATTTTTATGGTCAAAAATTCATTTATCTCGGTTATTCCGCAAGAAGAAAAAAACAAAGGGTCTGTTGAATTTCAAGTATTCAGTTTCACCAATAAGATACAGAGACTCACTTCACATTTGGAATTACACAAAAAGGACTATTTATCTCAGATAGGTCTGCGGAAAATTCTAGGAAAACGTCAACGGCTGCTAGCTTATTTGTCAAAGAAAAATAGAGTGCGTTATAAAAAATTAATCGATCAGTTAGATATTCGGGAACCAAAAACTCGTTAATTTGAAGATTGTTTCAATTCTTTGGTTTATTAGATCTTGAATTTTGATGAACCCCATTTCGTTTTCAGCAATTCATAGAATAATGGATCGGGGAAGATATGAATGTACCGGATACAAGAAAAGACCTCGTGATAGTTAATATGGGTCCTCACCACCCATCAATGCATGGTGTTCTTCGACTTATCGTTACTCTAGACGGTGAAGATGTTATTGACTGCGAACCCGTATTGGGTTATTTACACAGAGGGATGGAAAAAATTGCAGAAAACCGAACAATTATACAATATCTTCCTTATGTAACACGTTGGGATTATTTAGCTACTATGTTCACAGAGGCAATAACGGTAAATGCACCAGAACAATTAGGAAATATTCAAGTACCTAAAAGAGCCAGCTATATCAGAGTTATTATGCTGGAGCTGAGTCGTATCGCTTCTCATTTATTATGGCTTGGGCCTTTTATGGCGGATATCGGTTCACAAACTCCCTTCTTCTATATTTTTAGAGAAAGGGAATTGATATATGACCTATTCGAAGCTGCCACAGGTATGCGAATGATGCATAATTATTTCCGTATCGGGGGAGTCGCTGCTGATCTACCTCATGGCTGGATAGATAAATGTTTGGATTTCTGCGATTATTCTTTAACAGGAGTTGTTGAATATCAAAAGCTTATTACGCGAAATCCCATTTTTTTGGAACGAGTTGAAGGGGTGGGCATTATTGGTGGGGAGGAAGCAATAAATTGGGGTTTATCAGGACCAATGCTACGAGCTTCCGGAATCCAATGGGATCTTCGTAAAGTTGATCATTATGAGTGTTACGATGAATTCGATTGGGAAGTCCAGTGGCAAAAAGAAGGAGACTCATTAGCTCGTTATTTAGTACGAATCAATGAAATGACGGAATCCATAAAAATTATTCAACAGGCTCTGGAAGGAATTCCGGGGGGTCCCTATGAGAATTTAGAAGTTCGACGCTTTGATAGAGCAAGGGATTCCGAATGGAATGGTTTTGAATATCGATTCATTAGTAAAAAGCCTTCTCCCACTTTTGAATTGTCGAAACAAGAACTTTATGTGAGAGTAGAAGCCCCAAAGGGAGAATTGGGAATTTTTATGATAGGAGATAATAGTGTTTTTCCCTGGAGATGGAAAATTCGTCCACCGGGTTTCATCAATTTGCAAATTCTTCCTCAGCTAGTTAAAAGAATGAAATTGGCTGATATCATGACGATACTAGGTAGTATAGATATCATTATGGGAGAAGTTGATCGTTGAAATGATAATTGATACGACAGAAGTACAAGCTATCAATTCTTTTTCCAGATCGGAATCCTTAAAAGAGGTCTATGACCTCTTATGGCTGCTTGTCCCTATTTTTATTCCTATATCGGGAATCACAATAGGTGTACTCGTGATTGTGTGGTTAGAAAGAGAAATATCTGCAGGGATACAACAACGTATCGGACCTGAATATGCCGGTCCTTTGGGAATTCTTCAAGCTCTAGCAGATGGGACCAAACTACTTTTGAAAGAAGATCTTCTCCCCTCTAGAGGAGATATTCGTTTATTCAGTATCGGGCCATCTATAGCGGTCATATCCATTCTACTAAGTTATTCAGTAACTCCTTTTGGCTATCGCCTTGTTCTAGCCGATCTCAGTATAGGCGTTTTTTTATGGATCGCTATTTCCAGTATTGCTCCTATTGGACTTCTTATGTCAGGATATGGATCGAATAATAAATATTCCTTTTCAGGTGGTCTACGAGCTGCTGCTCAATCTATTAGTTATGAAATACCATTAACTTCGTGTGTGTTATCAATATCTCTACGTGTGATTCGTTGGAACATGAGCCTTTACCTATTTCCTAGAAATAAAGGAAAGGGGTTGAATGTATTGAATAGATATCTTTTTTTTTTTTATTCATCATTCGGGTCGATGAGTTAAATCAGATAGTTATATGAGTGAAACAAAACAGCTTATGAATTTGCAGTAAGAAGATTGATCCTCATTCCCTATGTACGAGAGTAAAGTGGAAGTAAACATAAACGGTCGAAACCGTTTACCCCAAGATTGGTTGATTAGTCATCATGACTTGAAGCGGGTCCAAAAGATCAACTGTATGGAGTTTCGACTATATATATATGTATTACCATATCGGGGATCAATCAAAAATGAGTGGACGGTTAGGAACACCAAGGTACACAAAGGATTAGTGATGGAGATAATGTAAGGTATCCAAAGGGATATTTCTGCATAAAAGGAATCAGAATGAGGGCTTTAAATTGGTAGAAATGATCAAGCAGTACTTCCTCACGATTCCGATCCAGAGTACGCTTCTATCCACTGATTAAAGAAATGACTGTCGAGAACGAAGTAATCCTTTATTTTTTAGAAACCCCTTCCCTCTTCTGAGTAAGAAAGAAGAACAGGAACGAAAGAAATGGAATGCAATAGGAAAACTGAATAATAAATAAGAGATCTTTGTTTATTCTTTCTTTCCTCAACCCTATCCATATTTATACAGATAGAATTCTTATCATGATTCATCAACTATAACTCATGAACTAGTGTCTAATTTTTTTTTTTTTTTTTTTTTTTCGTACGAAAGATATGGGTCGAAATATCTATTGAAACAACGAGTATTTTATGGAAGGATTAAGTTATTACTGAACAAAGAGAATTGTAATTCTAATTATATTAGAAAGGATGAGATCAATTCAGAAGCGCTTTTTGTTTTTATTATGGCGGACAGAATTCCATTGGTCTAATTCGGGACTCTTCGATGCATCTTTACTCTATCTACAAGCATGCCAGGGTAATAATGAACCAGTCTTTAGATTTATTTATGGCCATTGAGGAGCCGTATGAAGCTGAGGTCTCATGTGCGGTTCTGGAATAGCGATGGGAATAGTGATGTTATCATCGACTATGATTATCTAACAGTTCAAGTACAGTTGATATAGTTGAGGCACAGTCAAAATATGGTTTTTGGGGGTGGAATCTGTGGCGTCAACCTATAGGTTTTATAGTTTTTCTAATTTCTTCCCTAGCGGAATGTGAGAGATTACCCTTTGATTTACCAGAAGCAGAGGAGGAATTAGTAGCAGGTTATCAAACCGAATATTCAGGTATCAAATCTGGTTTATTTTACGTTGCTTCTTACCTAAATCTACTAGTTTCTTCATTATTTGTAACAGTTCTTTACTTGGGCGGGTGGAATCTCTCTATTCCGTACATATTCATTCCTGAACCTTTCAGAATAAAAAAAACGGGTGGAGTCTTTGGAATGACAATTGATATCTTTATTACATTAGCTAAAGCTTATTTGTTCCTGTTCATTCTTATCACAACAAGATGGACTTTACCTAGGATGAGAATGGACCAACTATTAAATCTTGGGTGGAAATTTCTTTTACCTATTTCTCTAGGCAATCTATTATTAACAACTTCTTCCCAACTCGTTTCGCTGTAACAGAATATAATATTCTAGATTCATAACCTATCTAGAACAAGAGAAAGAAACATCAAATTATTCATGGATATCCACGATATGTTTCCTATGGTGACTGGGTTCATGAATTATAGTCAACAAACAATACGAGCTGCAAGGTACATTGGTCAAAGTTTCATGATTACCTTATCCCACGTGAATCGTTTACCTGTGACTATTCAATATCCTTATGAAAAATCGATCACATCGGAGCGTTTTCGTGGTCGAATTCACTTTGAATTTGATAAATGCATTGCTTGTGAAGTATGTGTTCGGGTATGTCCTATAGATCTACCCGTTGTTCATTGGAGATTGGAAACAGATATTAGAAAGAAACGATTGCTTAATTATAGTATTGATTTTGGAATCTGTATATTTTGTGGTAACTGCGTCGAGTATTGTCCAACAAACTGTTTATCAATGACTGAAGAATATGAACTTTCTACTTATGATCGTCACGAATTGAATTATAATCAAATTGCTTTGGGTCGATTACCAATGTCAGTAATTGGAGATTACACAATTCGAACAATTATGAATTAAAATAAAAATAGCCACGGGTAAACCTATTGATTCAAGAACGATTATCAATTACTAAGATTGGTTTTTGATATAAAGTAAAGGAGTGAGACTTCTTTCATTTTGCTAGGTCAGTAACTACAAATCATAACTATTGGTTGGTGAGAATTACGGCTTGATTTGGATTTAGAATGGATTCATATATCCGTGATGATTTCAAAATATACAATTCCGAACTACTCTTTCGGATAGAGTAGCGGGATTGATCCAATAATTGTATCTATATCAATCCATACCACATTAGGATTCAATTAGGAACTATCATATAGAAGAAAAAAAAAAAAGGTAACCTATTTTTTCTTGGATCGGTCAGTAAGTTTATGAAATATTTCAACTTATTTATCTCTTATTTTACACATAATGGATTTACCTGGACCAATACATGATATTCTTTTAGTATTTCTGGGATCAGGTCTTATATTAGGAGGTCTGGGGGTGGTATTACTTACCAATCCAATTTATTCTGCCTTTTCGTTGGGATTGGTTCTTGTTTGTATATCCTTATTCCATATTCCATCTAACTCCTATTTTGTAGCTGCTGCACAGCTCCTTATTTACGTGGGAGCTGTAAATGTTTTAATCGTATTTGCTGTGATGTTCATGAATGGTTCAGAATATTACAACGATTTCTATCTTTGGACCGTTGGGGATGGGGTCACTTCACTGGTTTGTACAAGTATTCTTTTTTTACTAATTACTACTATCTCGGATACGTCGTGGTACGGGATTATTTGGACTACAAGATCAAACCAGATTATAGAGCAGGACCTAACAAGTAACGTTCAACAAATTGGGATTCATTTATCAACAGATTTTTACCTTCCATTTGAACTCGTTTCTATAATTCTTTTAGTTGCTTTGATAGGTGCAATTGCTATGGCCCGTCAGTAATAAGTAATAAATAGTTAGAATTCTAAATCCAAAATAAAATAAATAAAGTCTTGTTTTGTTCTATGTTATTGTTATCACATCCATTTTTCTTCAGTTCTATTTTCATATTGTTCATATATTAAATTGAAAGGGGTTTAGTTCGATCCATTACTAATACCTTACTTTGTTTCGTACTTGTTATATTCTAGTCAATCAAATTTGTTAAATTGTTGTTCATATTGAAATGAATCGAGATTGATGAGGAGTTGGTCAATGATGACCGAACATGTACTTATTTTGAGTGCCTATTTATTTTCTATCGGTATTTATGGATTGATCACAAGCCGAAACATGGTTAGAGCACTTATGTGTCTTGAGCTTATACTGAATGCGGTTAATATAAATCTCGTAACATTTTCTGATTTGTTTGATAGTCGTCAATTAAAAGGAGATATTTTCTCCATTTTTGTTATAGCTATTGCAGCCGCTGAAGCAGCTATTGGGCCGGCTATTGTTTCATCGATCCATCGTAACCGAAAATCAACTCGTATCAATCAATCGAATTTGTTGAATAAATAGTCGTAATGATCTAAATAAAGACAGATGCATATCTATAATATATTCACCGATTTTAGAATTAGCATGTATGACTCGTATGGCCATTTTTGCTGAAACGTAAGAAATCAAAGTATCTTGGCCCTCTCTCATGAACAGATCCAGAAGTAGATTGATTATAAAAAAAAAATTCTGGTAAACCACTGATTCGTCTGGCGTCTACAATATCAAATTCAATTACTACTAATTTATAACCAGATCGAAAATGGATAAAGTTCAAAAAATTTATAGATCCAATGTCACATTCAGTAAAGATTTATGATACATGTATAGGGTGTACTCAATGTGTAAGAGCCTGCCCCACAGATGTATTGGAAATGATACCTTGGGACGGATGTAAAGCTAAACAAATTGCTTCTGCTCCAAGAACAGAGGACTGTGTAGGTTGTAAGAGATGTGAATCCGCTTGTCCAACGGATTTCTTGAGTGTTCGGGTTTACTTATGGCATGAGACAACTCGCAGCATGGGTCTAGCTTATTGATACGTTCCAGAAAAATCCACTTGAATCCATTTGATTCCTCTTTACCGACAAAAACCCGTACTCGAGAAATTATTCTCGAGCGCGGGTTTTTCTGGTCAAAGTCTATCTTGTCTTTACCACGAGTTATTTTCCTTGGTTAACAATAATTGTTGTTTTGCCGATATCTGCGGGTTCCTCAATTTTCTTTCTTCCTCATAGAGGAAATAAAAATAAGGTGGTTCGGTGGTATACTATTTGTATATGCTTATTAGAACTCCTTCTAATGACCTATGCATTCTGTTATCATTTCCAATTGGACGATCCATTAATCCAACTGGAGGAGGCTTATAAATGGATAAATATTTTTGATTTTCACTGGAGACTAGGAATTGATGGACTTTCCATAGGACCCATTTTACTGACGGGATTCATCACTACTTTAGCTACTTTAGCGGCTCGGCCAGTTACTAGAGATTCGCGATTGTTCCATTTCCTGATGTTAGCAATGTACAGTGGTCAAATAGGATCATTTTCTTCTCGAGACCTTTTACTTTTTTTCCTCATGTGGGAGTTAGAATTAATTCCTGTTTATCTACTTCTATCCATATGGGGAGGGAAGAAACGTCTGTACTCAGCTACAAAGTTTATTTTGTACACAGCAGGGGGTTCTATTTTTCTCTTAATGGGAGTTCCGGGTATGGGTTTATATGGCTCCAATGAACCAACATTAAGTTTTGAAACATTAGCTAATCAATCCTATCCTTTGGGGTTGGAAATAATATTCTATTTTGGCTTCCTTATTGCTTATGCTGCCAAATCGCCGATTATACCCCTGCATACATGGTTACCAGATACCCACGGAGAAGCGCATTACAGTACATGTATGCTTCTAGCGGGAATCTTATTAAAAATGGGAGCATATGGATTGATTCGGATCAATATGGAATTATTACCCCATGCTCATTCTATATTTTCTCCCTGGTTGATGATAGTAGGAGCGATTCAAATAATCTATGCAGCTTCAACTTCTTTCGGTCAACGCAATTTAAAAAAGAGAATAGCCTATTCCTCCGTATCTCATATGGGTTTCATACTTATAGGAATCGGTTCCATAACCGATACGGGAATCAATGGAGCCGTTTTACAAATAATCTCTCATGGATTTATTGGTGCTGCGCTTTTTTTCTTGGCGGGAACGAGTTACGATAGAATATGTCTTGTTTATCTCGACGAAATGGGAGGAATAGCTATCCCAATGCCAAAAATATTTACCACGTTCAGTAGCTTCTCAATGGCTTCTCTTGCATTGCCAGGAATGAGTGGTTTTGTTGCAGAATTGGTAGTATTTTTTGGAATAATTACCAGTCCGGAATATCTTTTAATACCAAAAATACTAATTACTTTTGTAATGGCAATTGGAATGATATTAACTCCTATTTATTCATTATCTATGGTACGCCGTATGTTCTATGGATACAAGCTATTCAACGTTCCAAACTCTTATTTTGTGGATTCTGGACCACGAGAACTATTTGTTTCGGTCTGTATCCTTCTACCCGTAATAGGTATTGGTATTTATCCTGATTTTGTTCTCTCGCTATCAATTGACAGGATAGAAGCTATTCTATCTAATTATTTTCATAAATAGTTTTCATCAATAAGACAAGACATAAAGTCAAAGAATCCTGCGATTTTAAAAATCGTTCACTGTACAATGCAATGAAAGAAAAAAGAATGAAGTGAATTGGAATCAGATATATCTGGAGTTTTTGAGAACCATTTGAATCAAGTAGTGATTCAAATGGTTCTCAAAAACTTGCACAAACTTTCTTTATATACGGGACGATGTTCCTATGTATTCTTCAGGCTTTTTCTTCAATTAGATGTTAATGTGAATGAACCATAACTATGTAGTCCTATTCCTAATAGATTGACTCCAAAATAGCATATCCAAATTATAAGAAATCCGATCGAAGCCACAATTGCCGAATCCACACCCTGAAAGTTCTGATTTGTTCTACTATGTAGATAAATCGCGAATATGGTCCAAGTAATAAATGCCCAAGTTTCCTTGGGGTCCCAATTCCAATAAGACCCCCATGCTTCATTAGCCCATACTGCTCCCGAAAGAATACCTATGGTTGAAAAAGTAAACCCTAGACTAATGACACGATAACTACAATGATCTAATTGCTGAGTCAATTGATACCTGTGATAATTCATAAACGAAAGAAAAGAAGTTTTTTGTAAAACACTTCTTTTTTCATTCACAAAGGAAAATGACCCAATTAATAAATGATTGCTTTTACCAGGAATACCTCGATTTTTTCGAAATGTAATGACTAAAAGAGCTACTGATAATAACGATCCACATAAAAGAGCTGCATAGCTCAATAACATCATACTTACGTGCATCATTAACCACTGGGATTGTAGAGCAGGTACTAATATTGCAGATTGATGCATTTCAGTTGAAAGACCCGAAGTGGCAAATCCTTGAGTAAAAATGGCACTTGGCGCGGTTATTGCGCTTAAAAAATTTTTCTGGTTCCCTATTTTAGGGACCCTATGAATAATGGCGAAACCCCACGAAAGGAACATTAAAGATTCATATAAATCACTTAACGGGAAATGTCTCGAATAAATCCAACGAGTAACTAATAATCCTGTTATACAGAAAAAAGTAGCCATCATGCCCTTTTCTGACGAATCAAATAGTCCTACAGTTTCGTGGACTAATAAGGTCATTAAATGAATCGTAATCACAATTGAAATGATAGAAAAAGAGATGTGAGTTAATATATGTTCTAAAGTCGCAAATATCATAAAAAAAAATTGTTTTTTTTTTTTAAGGAGGATATCCCAAATTACGAAATAGAAATCCGTAATTGAATTCATTATAGGATCTATTGTTGTGCCTTTTTTAGAGGATGCCGCCACTCGGACTCGAACCGAGATGCTCTAGCACTGCTTCCTAAGAGCAGCGTGTCTACCAATTTCACCATGGCGGCTTGATTGAAATAATCATAGCCTATATGATGTTCAATCGTCGAGATTGAAGGATTTAATGCAATCCATTTTAGGAAACGTTTGAATCCATGAATAAAGACCCACTCAAATAAATATTTAAACGTTCCATAATCCTTAGTCTCGTGGTAGAGTTTTTAACAGCGGGCTTTCCCGTATTCTAAGTTCTTCTGGAACAGTTGGAACTAGACGGTTATGCCCTCAGTCGAGATATAGAACCAAGAATTTTTTTTTTTTTTCTCATTTTGATTCATTTCTCATTTATTTGATTTCGTAGATCCGAAATCAAAAAGATTCATTTTCAATAAACAAAAGAAAACAATATTTTTTATGTATCACAACCTCATTACTACATTCAAGGAATTTCTATAAATATTTTGATAGTTTGATATCAAAACTGTATTAATGATTGGGATCCTCATTGTCTACATAACATAATTCGTGTGAGGATTTACCAAACCAATTAGGTATTGGGCCAGGCATATCAATCATTTAACAAAAGAGTTTTGATCTTTATCAGAATTCTATACTTTACTTAGAAACCTTAGAAAATCGAATTTTAACTTATAAGATCTCTTTAAATAGATAAAATCCATTTAGATATTAGATCTAGATATATCGATTGATCGATCCTCCAGCCAAAACATAGGATAGGATCTATTTTGGTTGGATTAGGTAAGATTGACTCATTCTTTGTACATAAATATGGATTTCCGGGGGATCTGGCAGTTTTATTAGTTTGTTTTTTTGTTGATCCATTCGACACAAGAGGGAGTCTATGTAGATATGTAGTGATTCAGAGAGCTACAAAGCAAGGTTTTCACTTAATCAATTAGTTTCAATGATCCATTGATTTTTACTTTTTACTATAGATCTTATCTCTGCGCTGCTATGGAACAAAAAAAAACGGGGTTCGAACCTCGTTCATACTTGTTTCAGATCTTCCAAAAATCTTAATGATGTATAACTATTGGAGATACATAATCCAATAAACCCCTTCCTAAAAAAAAAAAGAAATAAGAGTTTTGTTATTGTGAGTGAAAAGCGAATCGATGGGGAAAGTTACAATCCCCATCTCGCAAATTATAAAAATCTACTATAACTATAAAACTATAATGAAAGGTGAAACCTTGTATTTTGTGTCTAACTACTTCTTTCTTTTTTTTTTTCAAACAAAAAAGAAATTCTTTTTAGAACCTAGTATACAGAATAATTCTTATTCTACATACCACAACAGCCAGTTCTATTTCATATTGATAAGTTCAAAACTTTAGTTAATGTGAATTCTTCATCTTATAAATCATCCAATTCATCGAGTCATGTCGATTCAGATCATTCTAAGGCTTTATTTTTGTCGCACAAAAAAACTTTTTGAATGCCCAGTAGAAATCGATTTAGCTAAAGATAAGGCTTTTGCCGCGGCCTGACATCCCTTTCCTTTCCAAATATTTTTACGAATACGCTTTTTTGAAAGAGAAGTACGTTTCTTTGGAACCGCCATTTCAAAAAAAAAAAGGATCACTCATTTTTATAGTTGGATGTGAAAGACATTTATTGTTCAAAATGGATCGTTCTTTCTATTCATTATCTATATTTATTCCATAGTTAATACTTACTTCATAATATATAAAAATATAGATACGTAAGCATCGCATATGGTATCACTAGGGATAAAAAAAAAGAAAATAGAAGGAAAAAGAAAGAACGATGTGATTTTCAAAGGAGTTTTTTTTTTAACATCTCTATTACATACAATATTACATACAATGTCCGAAGAAAAATTTGTACTGATTGGTAGCTTTATATCTTCATTCAATCTATGTATGTCTATGAGCGGGATCTACTACCGTGGAAATTGAATCGGTTGCTATCGATAAGAATCAAAAAGATTTCAATTCATATCTCAGTCTCTTTATATATTCTATTGTTTGTCATCTTACCTTTAATAAATCGAAAAGCTTAAGAACCCTTACCTAGTTTAATAAAACAATAATGAATGTTACTTTTTCTATTAATTGATCAAGCCCCGAGATAGAGTCCCCATAATTTAAATGAATAGTTTAAATGAAGTAGTTAATCCGTTAAACAATACATTACTTGATAAGGGAAATTTTAGTAATTTCTTATTTGAGTTCTATGCGAAGTGACAAGTATTAGAGGATTTTCCATAAGGATGAGTTTGTTTTATTGGACTAGAAGCCAATCAATCAGTTCCACAATGAATTAGTTAATGACTCCGAATAAAATAAACGAAAAAAAAAAAAAAAAAAAAAACTAGGTCTTATTTAATGGGGTCGAGTTAATGACAGATCCTATGATACATATCAGAATCGAGTACTTGATTTTTGGTATCATTCTTTTTCCTTACTATATTGATATACATATGGATAGAAATCACCGTAATATCTGAGTGGAATGCTTTAAAATCTTATATTTTTTATCTTAATAAATATCTTCGTTAACGTTAATAACTAGGTAGTCACTTGTAACTAGTAACTTGGTCATTTGAAGAAATGGAACTTCTTGATTTGAATTTTTTGTTTTTTCAATATTTTGGAAAGAATCAGAATAATTAAGAATTCAAAATCATATTTGATTTTATATCTTTATTTTATTTATTTGATTATTGCTCCTTCCAAAAGAGATAAGATCTGGTGAATCGGAAACAATTAATAAGAATAAAAAAAGAAAGTTTGATTTTCTTATGGAACATACATATCCATATGCATGGATCATACCTTTTGCTCCACTTCCAGTTACTATGTCAATAGGATTGGGACTTCTGTTTGTTCCGACCGCAACAAAAAATCTTCGTCGTATGTGGACTTTTCCTAGTGTTTCATTGCTAAGTATAGTTATGGTTTTTTCATCCGATTTGTCTATTCAACAGATAAATGGCAGTTCTATCTATCAACATCTATGGTCTTGGACCATCAATAATGATTTTTCTTTAGAGTTCGGCCACTTTATCGACCCACTTACTTCTATTATGTCAATACTAATCACTACTGTTGGAATCATGGTTCTTATTTATAGTGACAATTATATGGCTCATGATCAAGGATATTTGAGATTTTTTGCTTATATGAGTTTTTCCAATACTTCCATGTTGGGATTAGTTACTAGTTCCAATTTGATACAAATTTATATTTTTTGGGAACTAGTGGGAATGTGCTCGTATTTATTAATAGGTTTTTGGTTCACACGACCCACTGCAGCAAATGCTTGTCAAAAAGCGTTTGTAACTAATCGTGTAGGGGATTTTGGGTTATTATTAGGAATCTTAGGTTTTTATTGGATAACAGGGAGTTTCGAATTTCGGGATTTGTTCGAAATCTTCAATAACTTGATCCATAATAATGGGGTCAATTCTTTATTTGCTACTCTGTGTGCTTCCCTATTATTCGTCGGTGCAGTTGCTAAATCCGCACAATTTCCCCTTCATGTATGGTTACCTGATGCCATGGAAGGGCCTACTCCTATTTCGGCTCTTATACATGCTGCTACTATGGTAGCAGCGGGAATTTTTCTTGTCGCTCGGCTTCTTCCGCTTTTTACAGTCATACCTTACATAATGAATCTCATTTCTTTGATAGGTGCAATTACGGTACTATTAGGGGCTACTTTAGCCCTTGCTCAAAGAGACATTAAGAAAAGTTTAGCCTATTCTACAATGTCTCAATTGGGTTATATTATGTTAGCCCCAGGGATAGGCTCTTATCGAGCTGCTTTATTCCATTTGATCACTCATGCCTATTCGAAAGCATTATTGTTTTTAGGATCCGGATCAATTATTCATTCAATGGAACCCATTGTTGGATATTCGCCAGATAAAAGTCAGAACATGGTTCTTATGGGTGGTTTAACAAAATATGTGCCAATTACAAAAACGACTTTTTTATTAGGTACACTTTCTCTTTGTGGAATTCCACCTCTTGCTTGTTTTTGGTCTAAAGATGAAATTCTTAATGATAGTTGGTTGTATTCACCGATTTTCGCGATAATAGCTTGTTTCACAGCAGGGTTAACTGCATTTTATATGTTTCGGATGTACTTACTTACTTTTGATGGTCATTTACGCGCCCTTTTTCAAAATTACAGTGTTACTAAAAATAGCTCGTTCTATTTAATATCTATATGGGGGAAAGAAGGAACCAAACTAGTTAACAGAAATTTGTTTTTATCAACAATGAATAATAATGAAAAGGTTTTCTTTTTTTCGAAAACAAAGATATACAAAACGGATGGCAATGTAAGAAATCTGATACGATCCTTTAGAATTTCTTTTGAAAAGAAAGACACTTCAACGTATCCCCATGAATCGGACAATACTATGCTATTGTCTCTACTTGTATTGGTCCTATTTACTTTGTTTGTTGGATCCATAGGAATTCCTTTCAATCAAGAAATAATGGATTTTGATATATTATCGAAATGGTTAACTCCGTCAATAAATCTTTTACATCCAAATTCGAACTATTCTGTGGATTGGTATGAATTTGTAACAAATGCAACTTATTCAGTCAGTATAGCCTGTTTTGGAATATTCATAGCGTTTCTTTTATATGGTTCTGTTTATTCATCTTTTCAGAATTTGTACTTAATCAATTCATTTTTAAAAAAAATAGGTTCTAAGAGAATCTTCTTGGACCGAATAATAAATGTGATATACAATTGGTCATATAATCGTGGTTACATAGATGTTTTTTATGCAACATGCATAATTAAAGGTATAAGAGGATTGGCTGAAGTAACTCATTTTTTGGATAGACGAGTAATTGACGGAAT